ATGATTCTGCTATGTACTAAAATAATTTTATTGTAATGGAATAGAATATAGGAGGAATCGAATCCCTTGTATGAGTAAAAAGAATAAGTACAGTTTTGAATGTTTTGCTTATGTACAAAGTAACAACCAACCATTCTAATTGGATCAGTGAATCATTTTTCAGTCATTCATTGAATGATAAATCACTACAAGTGAGGGAGATACACGATTTAAATAACGGAAAATCAAATATTTTAAAATTGTATCTAGAATGACCGGAAAGGTAGAAACAAGACCGGATATAATTTGCTCATTATGAGCAAATCCAAAATCTTTGTAGACAGATCCAATCATTAGTTCCCAACCGTGGGGCGAATGGAATCCTATACATAAATCAGTTACTAAAAGAATGGAAAAGGCTTTGATTGTGTCGCTTAAGTTATATAGAAATTCTTGAACCCAATAGTTAAGAATAACAAGTTCTTCATTACCTAGCATAGAATAACCACTTAGAATAACCAAACAGATCATATTTGTCGAGAAGTGCAAAATCGTATGGATACAATCTTCATTGTGCATCTTGATCAATTGGATCGTTTCGTTGTAGATTCCGATACGAAGCTTTTCTAGATGTGTTCCCGGGTATTCCTTTATCATTTCGTCCAAGAGTAAGAGTTCCTCTAATTCTATGAATTTTTTTAGAATACTCTTTTCTTGAATATCATTCAAAAAAATTTCGGATTGCCTAGTATCCCACCAATTAGTAACCCAAGATTCCAGACTTTTAGTAAATGAGAGAGAGATCCACCAGGGCAAAAATACTATAGATGCAAGATATAGAAGGGGAATTAATGCTTTCTTTTTTGCCATTTTTTCGTCTTTGAATTTTTAATGAACTCACCCCATTCGTTGACGCTATACGATACTAACTAATATTCCTATCAAGGATCGGTTCTATTACAAGTTATCGAGCCCACGAATCTATTCCCCGCTTTTTTTGTGTATGATTCAGCGGTTAGTACTTGAATTTATAAATAATACAGAAATGGAATAAAAAAGAATCCACTTCGAATAAAGAGATTGTTTCCAAATCTATCACTTGCTAAAATTCGAAGAGAGTGACCCCTTTCAATAAAGAAATGCATGAAAGAGCCCCTTCAAGTAACAAATATTATTCAGATTTTGAAACGAAAGAACTCTCTTTCTATCAAAATATCCAATTTTTTGAAAAAAAAAAAACGACGCATAGTCCGGGAATAATTGAGAGAATTTTCTGAAGAATATTGTGATTCTGATAAAAAAAATGACTACCAAAACAAGACAAAAAAGCTATCGTTATAAGCATCCCAATCGTTTGGTAATTAAGAAGTACAAAAAGGGATAAAAATAAAAATTGATTGACAAAACAAAAAAAAAAGAGAATCTACAAGATAGAATCTCTCTATTGAAAAGAAAAAAAAGCATTCATTCTTTTCATTTCAGTTTCAATTCATTTTTTAAAATACTTCAATTGGTACACGCAAGAAATAAGCCAATTCAGCAGCTTTTTGCTCAAGTTCTCGTGGAGTCAAATTCTCATCAGTACGAGTCAAAGGAATAGCGCCATGGCCTCTGATTTCCATATAAAGGACACGACGAGCATAAATACCCTCTTTCACTTCTATTCTGATGGACTGGACGTCTTTCATAAAGAATTGGAGGAAGATGCGACGATTTTTTCCAGGAAATCCCCAACGAAAAATACACACTATTCCTTCTTTTCTATCGAACCGATCATAACCACTACCTACATTCCACGAAATTGTGCACCACAAATAAGAGCTAATAAAGAGACCCGCAATTCCGTAGAAAGACATCACGATCCCCTGTGGAAAAAAAATGATTTGCGTAGGCGGAAATAAAGATATCAAATTTCTACCAAGATAACTGGAAATTCCAACTAATAAAAACCCTAATGAACCTAAAAAAAGGATAAAGGCCCAGCAGAAATTACTTGTTTTTCGAGACCCTGCTATAAGTTCTATCCATATATGTTCTGATCGCCAATTCATACTAGATCTAGTTGCATTTTATTGAAATTGAGAGAATAACCCAAATTAATTTTACTTTTTGTGTGTTTCCGAAATAACTCTCATCAACTAGCACTATTCTGATGTGAACTTTTATTTTAGGAGTAATTCATCGAATTGGTTAGATATAAAATAATAATATCCATTTCGTATGATTTCCTATAGATATCCACATACATATAGATATATTCACTTTACATTTAAGGCATTCGCCCCGATCCCGATTTGATTTCGTTGCAAATAGCTATAATTTATTTACTCATATATCATGTTTACACACGAATAACAATAATAGTTTCTTTATGTTCGGGGGAAACCACATCACATATTTTATTCTAAGAAATAGATATCTGTGTTATGGTCTAAGTCTAAATCTTGAAAAAAAAAAAACAAAATAGATGAGATTTAGCCCCATCATATCGATATCTAAAAAATCTTGTTTTTTTGAATATGAAGAGATAAAGAAGCCATCGCAATTGCCGGCAATATTAGGCCCACGAAAGGCACAAAAAAAGAGGGTAAATTTGTCATAAAATGGATACCTGGATTTACTATTTTTACCTGTTATTGTTATATTGTTATTTATATTGTTATAAAGGTATCTTATAATCATTATTTATAATTCATATAGAATTATACTAAGCATATCTAAGTGAGTATATGTGATATAATAAAAAATATATAAATATTATAAAATAAGTGCAAGGAATGTCGAACTAAATAAATATAATTTTTCATCTTTCTACATGAAATATATATATATGATAATCGCCTTTTTTATTATCTTGTTTTTGTCTTATAATTTGAATTTCATAAAATGGAATAAAATAAAGAAAGAGTTTCTTACAACTTCCTGAAAAATTTGTTACAATCCGATCCGGGAATAGGGAGTCTTAGTAAAACTGGGGATTCTAAAAAAATATCGAAAGATGCAAGATTCTGTACTTTTCACTTTTAAATTTTCTATATTTGAATTATATACACATAAGAAGAGAACGTGAAATTCGCTTTATTCTCCTTGCCTAATTTTAATTTAGCGGAAGAAGGAATGCATTCTTTTTTTTTGATAGAGGTTTTTACTGATTAGTAATCGGGAATGTCGGTAAAAAAAAATGATCCGCATAATTATTTTTACAATTAAATCTTATGTTATCAAATGCTACCAAGCCAAAATCCATTCTACGGATTTTGGCTTTGATTTCTATAAACTAAATAACTACTCGTTTTATAAAAAAAAAATAATAATTTATATTTTGATTAATTAATATATTTTTTTTATTAAGGATCCGCTTGATTGAATTTTGATTCAGAGAAAAGAAAGCGTGGAGCTGAAATAACTCACTCAGAACGTCTTTTAAAAGATTACGTGGTACGATTAGGTCGAATTGGCCCTTATGGAATAAATATTCAGCCGTTTGTGAGCCCTCAGGTACTGTCGTATTCAATGTTTGTTCAATTACTCTTTTACCCGCAAATGCAATGTAGGCATTGGGTTCGGCAATAATGATATCGCCCAACATACCAAAACTGGCTGTCACCCCACCAGTAGTAGGAGATGTAAGGATTGATACATAGAATAACTTTTTCTTTGATTGATAATCATATAAAGCGGAAGCTATTTTAGCCATTTGCATCAAGCTCAAACTTCCTTCTTGCATGCGTGCTCCTCCGGAAGCACACACTAGAATAAGAGGCAAAAACTGATTGGTAGCATATTCGATCAAACGAGTGATCTTCTCGCCAACTACGGAGCCCATACTACCCCCCATAAACTGAAAATCCATAACCCCAATTGCTATGGGAATACCGTTTAGTTGACCTGTGCCTGTTTGAACAGCCTCAGTTAATCCTGTTTTTCTTTGATAAGAATCAATACGCTCTTTGTAAGATTCCTCTTCCAACGGAAATTCAATGGTATCCACAGAGACCATATCTTCATCCATAGGAACCCAAGTACCTGGATCAATCAAAAGTTCTATTCTATCTGAACTACTCATTTTCAAATGATGTCCACAGTGTTCGCAAATATTCATTTTTGATTTCAAAAATTTCTTATAATTTAATCCATAACAATTTTCGCATTGAACCCATAAATGCCTATATTTTTGAGTAAAATCTAGATCATTAGAATTTTCCGTTTCTGTTATAGTTAACTCACTACCAGCCGGACTCGTTTTTATACTTGAACTCTGGGTTTCACTACTATTTCTGCTTTCATCAAAAATGTAACTAGAAATGTAATTGTCATTGTAATTGACAATACCACTTAAAATGTAACTATCAATACAAATTTGAGAACGAAAATAGCTGTCAATACAGCTAGTAATGTGTTTATTCCAACTATATTTAGTATCATATATGTAAGGATCATAGTGGGGATCATCACTATTAGATACACTATTTAGATAACAAAAATTCCGAGAATTAGAAAAAGAGCTTTCTAGTTCACTTAGAAAAGAATGAGCATTGTCAATCTCAAAAATTTGATTTTCAATATCAAAACATATGAAATAACTTTCCCTATTATTATCCCTAACTAAAAAAGTATCATCAGGTACGAAATTATGAATGTCTCTAACGCCGACTAAATGATCAACATTACTGTAACTAGAATTGTCACTATCACTCCCACTAAGAGTGTTTTTATCTATATTATTTCTAATCGGGTCTTCACTCACACTGGTATTTTCAATAGAACCAAGGCTGCCCATTGATTTACTTAGCCCATACCCGTATTCTAACTCCTTTTTTTTGGACAACATCGAGTTGAACCACCCTTTTTCCATAAAGCCTTGTTGCACATATTTACATGAAAAATACAATAGATGAATAGTCATTCGATAAAAAATCATTTGAATATTTCATTTACTATCCTAATACGCATCCAAATACAATCACTAGGGTTCTATTAACAAAAAAAACAAGTAGGTGTTGTTTAATTATTTCAATTAT